GCCGAAGGCAAAAAAAAAGTTATGGAATAAGGGCGAGAAGGAAGAGAAGAAGGATGAATAGTTGCCTAGCCGAGGAACTTGAGGCCAACATTTAGAGTGCGGTCCTGGAGTTCAAGACGCCGCCTAAAACTAGTGTCGGTCATAGAGAGGCATTGATTTTTCAATGAAAGAAAGCCCATCTCTTCTTCCCTCCCGCCTCAACAGCAGAGCTAGATGCAAATAGCAGATACAGATCTAGATGCGAGATGATCCCGAACCGATTTCATAACCACCATACATCACCAATCACATTCCACATCCCACTTCAAGCTTTTCGATTCCCCGGGTAGCCTCCTCTAAAAAGGCATTCCAGCTTCAGAGGCAGGTGAGCCGGGTCAGGAAGGAGTTTGACTGCTGGGATGGGATCGGATCCTACTCGAAGCACTCCACCACGAAGTGGAGTCTTCGGGTTGGATAGGCAGTAGAGATAGGAACTCCTATCTGTAGGGCGGGCTTTCAAGACAGAGATGCACTACTCCACCTGGAAAGGGCTTTCCCTCGTGGGGAAAGAAAAGAGAAGAACCAGAACCCTTATTTATTCAAATGAAAGGTCAGGCCAGAAGGGAGTCAAAAAGAAATAGAAAAAAGACCTTCCTGGCCGACGGGACTCTACGTCTGGGTATTATTCCATCTCAAACTCGGATTAGGAAGAGTGCCCTTCCCTTGAACCGGTCACGGAGCTCTCAACTGAATTGTTTAGATTCTGGAATTCCATCTCTAGTTGGGGGTTTCGGTTCGAAGGTTAGAAAATGTGGTGCGGTTTCATCTCTCTCGACCAGTTCAGGTTCAAGAGAAGGGTGATCGAGGGGACCCAGACTTTCGATCTCTTCTCTATGGCAGGAGGTTTATTTCGTATCAAGAGTGTGTTGGGGAGGCCTGGGAAGACGGATTGGATCGAGAGGCGATGCCTATACCTCTTCTTTTTCGATAGGATTCCCATCATTTGCAGTTTCCGGCGAAGGAGACAAGGGCGAGGCACCGAACATGTTCTATCCTCAACCTCCATCCGTCATTAGTAATCTCAATCCGCTTTTCCTATTCACTAGTACACTGCGCGCTACAACTAGCAGCCCCTTTACTAGTAAGGGAAAAAGCTAGCGCGCTAGCTAGCTACAACTAGGTATAACCCCTACTTTATTGTATTGTTGGGATATTTGAAGAAACCTGCTGAAAAACCGAAGCGCGCTAACGCGCAACGGCTGAAAAGCCAGCAACTTGTTAGGAGTAGGTTTTGGCTTGCCCCTTTCCACTTATTAGGGGGATAGGTTTGGAACCCTATACAAGGTGCTCTAGGGCAGAGCCCCTATCTCTAAAGGGGCTTATGCACTCCACTCGTTACCACTAAACGACGAAGCCAGGAGCGGAAGGAGGGACTTGAACCCTCAACCTCAGCCTTGGCAAGGCTATGCTCTACCATTAAGCTATTTCCGCCAGCTACGGTAGTGGCGAAGCACTACTGAGCAATTCACGTATCACTTGATATGGACGACTTCTGTTTTTCCGCCAGACCACACTCTTGACCTCCGATCGAGCTAGGAGCACGAGTAGGTAGGCAGGGGGATAGGGGCTGTTCAATCAATCTCCGGCCGCTCAGTGCCGCTATTGGTGCGAGTTGTAAGGAGTCTTGGTCTCGAGTCGAGCTGGGGCCTCATTTCATTCTCGTAACGGGAGTGAGTGCACCGCAAGACCAGACAAGTTACTCCCTCGTCTCGCAGCGGCGGCATCTGTCTTTTTTTTAAGTTAAGTCATTTCCTAAGACGGCTCCTCTTATTCTACGATAATCCAAGCAGCAGCTCCACGAGTCCGCTCAGAACCAGTCGATTCCGGAGCCATTCGTTCTCCCCTCTCGGTTGCCCTTTGCCAGCTACTAGAGCAAGTAAGAGAACCTACAGTGAATGAACAACAAGAACTGCAGATTTTTACCGGATTGTATACCTTTGTGTCTGGCTATGTATATGGATGTGCATAAAGAAGGGACGGGATATCTCTTTCCCTTTTTTAGGAGGATGAGAGAGGGAAGAAGCTGCAGCGCCACCTCAGGAACTTCTTACTGGGGCAGCACCCATAGGCGCGAGTCTTTGGATGCACGTGTTTTGTTCATATTCCTGCGCAGTTAAGATAAAAAGAGTCCCCAAGGCAACCACTTGTGTCTTTCTTGGATATGCTCAGTCCGGGTATAGATGCTATGACGTGAAATCCAAGAGAGTCGATGTATCCTTGAATGTTCTCTTTAATGGGGTCGCCTCATATTTTCCTTTACCTAATTAATCATCCCCGGGCGGTGATGGAGATGTATTGCGGCCTTCTCCTGTTCATCAACTCGAACCTCATTCTTCTGCAGTTGATGTTACGGATCAGCCTGACTCTTCAGGCCAGCATCTTCTGCCGGTCGACGAATGCGTGCTCCGGTTGTAGCAGTGTTGAATGAACGGCAGGTTTGTTTACCCAGACCAGGTCAGCC